TCGGGTTTTGGAGACCCGCGTTCTACCGAACTGAACTAAGAGCGCTTTCTTATTATAGGAGATACAACTGTAGTGTAAAGAAAAGGGTTTTTTACCCCCAAACATATCTTGCATACGTATAGCATGCAAAAATGAAAGATTATGTCCAATTTCAATCGATCTTAATTAATCCCTCGTTACTGCCCATAAGAGAAGTAATAGGTAGGGATGACAGGATTTGAACCCGTGACATTTTGTACCCAAAACAAACGCGCTACCAAGCTGCGCTACATCCCTTTTAAAAGTTCTTGTACAGTGTCATTGTACAAAATACCTGTCTTGTTTTCCACATTGTTATTTTCCCCTCTATTCTATCTATATACAATTTTCTTGTCATTTCTTCTTTTTGGTTTCATATAATAAAAAAATTTTATACATCTGAAACCTAACGTATAAAAAAAATTTAAATTTATCTTATCGGCGTATCATATAAAAAAAAGAATAAAAATTTATCGGAAATGCTCAGGAAGAAGGGGTCATCTTTTTCTTTTTTAGGGACAGGAAAATCTCATCTATCGGTTCATTGTACATATCTATTTTAGTTAGGAATTCCACGTAAAGTAAAAAAAAAAAAAATACAAATGATCTTGAACTACAACATCTGACCATACATATATGTATTACAATAAAGAAGGAGGATTTTCAATGCGAGATATAAAAACATATCTCTCCGTGGCACCTGTGCTAACTACTCTATGGTTTGGGTCTTTAGCAGGTCTATTGATAGAAATTAATCGTTTATTCCCAGATGCCTTGTCATTCCCCTTTTTTTAATTCTAGTTATTAATATGCGAAGAAATGAAGAAAATTAGGGATAAAATTCTACGTGACGTGACTAAAATTTCGCCCCTTCCTTTTTTTTTTTCAGTTCTTTAGGATAGGAGGAGGATAGGAAGGAAAGAAAAAGAAAAAGTGTATTGAACCTCGACAAAAATCTGTTGAATCTAAAATCGAATTTTGGGGAACAGAAATGGAAATGTGTATCCAGATCTAGGGAAGAATCCACGAAATCATAGCATAGAAAGAAGATACTTAAATGAAATATTGGGATTTAAGATAGGAATAGTTGATAGTTAGAAAGAAATTGTATTACTTAATTATTACTTTATTATTAATTATTACTATTACTCTATTAATATTAATTGTAATTATATAATTACAACACATACAACACAATGAAATCTTTAGAAATGAAAATGGAATTTCAAGTTAGTAACTTCTATTGATTTTCTTATTTTTTTTTTTTTTTTTTGTTCTTTTATTCTTCTTCAGTTCGGGTCGAAAATAGAAGAAGTTAAGTCGATCCAAAATCAAAAGGGGGTTCATGGCCAAGGGTAAAGATGTCAGAGTCAGAGTTATTTTGGAATGTACCAGTTGTGTCCGAAATGGTGTCAATAAAGAATCGCCGGGTATTTCTAGATATATTACTCAAAAGAATCGACACAATACATCCAGTCGATTAGAATTGAGAAAATTTTGTCGCTATTGTCACAAGCATACGATTCATGGGGAAATAAAGAAATAGATGGAACGGAACGTGTGCGCGATCTTTCCAAGGAACAGGAAGAGGAAGAACTTAACATATTTAAGTTAACATATTTTTTCTTAACTTAATATTTTTTCTTAACTTAACATATATAATATACATAATATATACAATACAAATCAAACCCGATTTAATTTTCATATACATATATATATATACATACATATGATATGTATAATATAAACGATGCGAATCAAAGCCTATTTCGGTCAGATCTGAAATGAATAAAGAAATAGAATTTTAGAGATAAGGAATAAACCATGGATAAATCCAAGCAACCTTTTCGTAAATACAAGCGATCCTTTCGTAGGCGTTTGTCCCCAATTGGATCGGGGGATCGAATCGATTATAGAAACATGAGTTTAATTAGTCGATTTATTAGTGAACAAGGAAAAATATTATCTAGACGGGTGAATAAATTGACCTTGAAACAACAACGATTAATTACTCTTGCTATAAAACAAGCTCGTATTTTATCTTTGTTACCTTTTCTTAATAATGAGAAACAATTTGAGAGAGCCGAGTCGATCCCCAAAACTACTGGTCCTAGAACCAGAAATAAATAAGCATACTCCTCAATTGACTCAAAACTCCAATCGGAACTCAAGCTCAGATTGATGTTTTGTTCAAAAGGCCTAGAATCCCGATTTATTTCTTGTGTTATAAGAAATAAAAAATTGGGGAAGAAGAAATCTTTTTTTTTTTTATTGAAACATGTTCGTTCATTCCTACTACTTATCTTACTTAATTTTTTTTATTCTATCTTCCCGGAGTTCATTCTCCGGGGAATTCTGTTTCAATTTCAATCATTTCTGTATTATATTTTATAATATCATATCCTTTATTTTATAATCTTATTGGAAATCATGTAAAGACAATTCTTATTTGATATAGATATTTGCGCAAGTATTTTACGATTAAGAAGCAATTGCTTCTTGTACAGATTTGGTATTAATCTACTATAATTATAGAATACCTTATTCTCACGAATTACTGCATTTATTCGAGTGATCCACAAACTACGAAAATCCCTCTTTTGCCTGCCTCTATCTCGATGAGAGGAAACCAAAGCTCTCATTTTCTGTTGAGTAGTCGTTCGAGTAAGTCTTGAATGAGCCCCAATAAAGGTTGATGCAAATAAACGAATTTTTGTTCGACGTTTCCGAGCTGTATATCCTCGTCTAACTCTGGTCATTGAATCAAATTAAACCTTAATGAATAACTAATTGATTTCTCTTCTTTCAGTCATCCTTTACCCCCCGTCAATTAATAACAAAACGGATTATTCCGATATATAAAATATAAATTCCAATGGCTTTTGCTACTATGACTTTCCCCAACCACGATTTTTTATTCCTTCCAGGCATTTCACCTGGAAATAAGAAATTCTAACGATACAAAATAAAAAAAAAAAAATAGTGGGTTCCATCGTTTCTATGGTTACTTTTTTTTTTTAACGGTGAGGTCCTCTCTATACACCGGAGCCTCTTCTTTCATTTTATCAAATGTTATTGTTAACTTGTATAGTTCACACTCTTTGGCTCTACCCATCAATTATACAGTAATAGTTCTTTTCACAATAAGAGTTATCTATACAGTGACGGCATTTAATTATGAAAGTTGGCTAGGTAGCTGACCCTGTTAGTCCGTTCTTTCAAGAATAGGAGTATAACCTTTTTGCTTCTTATAATACCATTTCCTCCGCTTAATGGATAACTATTTGCCCCCAATGGGGAATTGCTTTTCCTCTCAAATCTAGCTGATTGGATTTGCACCAATGTAAACCATAAATTCCAAACACAATATAGGTATATGATAGTTCTTCTCTATCTATCCTATTCATTGGTACTGGTCATTGATACTGGAAAATTGTTTCATTTGTTCGAATTCATGATCTGAACGAGTCGCACATACACCCTAGTGCATGTTCCTCGACGCTGAGGACATCCTCTAAGAGCGGGAGATTTCGTGACATTTCTTATTGGCTGTCTTGTGTTTCTAATAAGTTGTTTAATAGTTGGCATGTCGTATGTATATATAGAATTCTAGAATGGAATGGGTTGGTTTAGATCGATCTTAACCTGATGATTGATGATCGTGAATTTTTTTTCTATTCAATATCAAATCGCAGAAAATTCGAATTATGGTTTGAAATGGATTTACACGAAATCCCTAGTATTTTCACTTTCGACCGCTACAAGATCAACAATGCCATGAACTTGGGCTTCTGTTGCTGACATAAAAACATCTCTTTCCATGTCTTCGGATACAACCCATAAAGGATTACCCGTTCTTTGTACATAAACCTTTGTGAGGGTTTCGCGAAGTTTCAGTAGTTCTTCCGCTTCCAGGATAAATTCGCCTGCTTGTGCCTCATAAAAAGAACTAGCAGGTTGGTGAATCATAACCCTGATGATATTGATATAACATCATGAAGGGTTCTTCTATCTTGCATGATTGGGCTAAAGTAAGGGATAAAAAAAATATAAGAAAAAAAATAGAATTGTACAACCGTACAGGCATCTTTTGTGCATACGGCTCTATAATGGAATTTACTTTTTCTTCTCTTCTATTCTATTGAAGAAAGAAATAGAATCCATCCGATCCGGATCGTTGAATGATCCATTTACCACCCTTCCTTTCGTAGGAGTAAAAAAAATACTATGATGGTTCTGTTGCTTTATATATTTATTTTGTCTGTGATTTAGCAATCCCAAAGTTCCTTTCTGATACGATCAAATAAGGAAAAAAATGATCTTTTTTTTTTTTCATTTTTGTACTTTTTCTTTCATAACATAAATACCAGAAAGAGAATTCTGGTGTGAAAAAGAGTGGTTTGTGACGCTGAAATGTACCCCCGACACATAAGATCAAATCCGAAATGACCTCTATTTCATACTACTATCTCGACATAAAATCTCATGTTATGAAAAAAACAATAATGGTTTGCTCATATCGAACTCGAAGTGCCATGCTATTATTACTTATTATTCATATTCAATATGGCGAAGGCATAGTCTTCCTTTATTTTTTTTTTTTTTCAAATAAAAAAACTCATTGGCGCCAAGCGTGAGGGAATGCTATACGTTTGGTAATTTCTCCTCCGACCAGAATGAAAGATCCCATTGAAGCGGCTAATCCCATGCATATTGTATGCACATCGGGTGGCACAAATTGCATAGTATCATAAATGGCTATTCCTGGTATTACCCATCCGCCGGGAGAGTTTATAAATAAATAAAGATCCCTAGTAGCATCTTCTATACTGAGATATACCATGAGACCAACAAGTTGATTCGAGATCTCGCTATCAACTTCTTGGCCTAAAAAAAGTAATCTTTCTCGATAAAGTCGGTTGATTAGGACAAAATTGGTTCCCTTAGACACCGTACGTGCACCTTTGGATGCATACGGT